AACTCCCTTTCTTACCCAATCCCTAAACCTAAAGAAGACGCTAAAAAAGTGGAATACTCAGTTGATCAACTTTTATTTTATTATGTTATTATTGTTATTGTATGAACATTTAGTTATTATTCTTATTGTATGAACATTTAATCGAAATGAACGAATTTTTTTGTTATCAATTGATTATTTAGGAATACTTTGAAAATTACATGGTCTCATAACCAATCATTCAGAATTAACCAGATCGTTGATACAAATAATATCCAAATACCAAATTCGCCCTCTATATAAAAAAAACCTACGCGAAATAGACGAAGCTCTTGGAAAGATAAAGATTAAAGAAAGAACATGTTCTTCCTCCGTAAGGAATTCTTCCAATAATTTGGAACCTAATCTTTTCAAAAAAGCGCGTAAGGTACTTTTATGTTTACGAACCAAACTTTTAACACAAGAAAGCCGAAGTATAGATTTTATTCGATACAGACTTCTTTTTTGTGTGGATCCGCTGTGATAATGAGAAAGATTTCTGCATATACGCACAAATCGGTCGATAAGATGAGAATCTGATAAATCGGCCCAGGTCGGTTTACTAATAGGATGCCCTAATGCAGTACAAAAGCGTGCCTTCGTCAAAGATCCAATCAGATAAATAATTGGAACAGTCGTATCGACCTTCTTCATATAATTTCCTATTAGAAATGAATTTTCTAGCATTTGACTCCGTACCACTAAAGAATTGAATGGCACGCTGGAAAGATAGCCCAGAAAGTTGATAGAGTACTTGGCTAAGTGGTTTAGATGAACCTTTCCTGGTTGAGACGACACGTAAAAATGACATTGCCATAAACGGGCAAGGTAATATTTCCATTTATTCATCAGAAGAGGCGTATCCTTTGAAGCCAGAATGGATTTTTCTTGATATCTGACATAATGCATGAAAGGATCTTTGAACAACCATAAGATGACCTGAAAATCTTTATCAAAGACTTCAACAAGATGTTCGACTTTTCCATAGAAATAAATTCGCTCAACGAAGACTCGAGAGGATGTTGATCGTAAATGAGAAGATTGGTTACATAGAAAAAAGAGGATGGATTCATATTCATATACATGAAAATTATATAGAAACAATAACAATCTTGGATTACTTTTTAAAAAAACAGAAAGAGAGTTCTTTGGAGTAATAAGACTATTCGCATTAAAATACTCGTGGAGAAAGAACCGTAATAAATATAACGAAGAAGCATCCTTTACCCAGTATCGAAGATGTTGAACCAAGATTTCGGGACAAATGGGGTGGGGTAGTAGTACATCTATCACATAATTTAAATGTAACAATTTGTCCTCGAAAAAAGGAAATATTGAATGAATTGATTGAAAATTATGAGATTTTTCAATTTCTTTCCCTTCTAAAAAAGCTACCAACCGTAGGGAAAATGGAATTTCCGCCACAACAGCAAACCCCTCTGATATAATTCGAGAATCCAACTTATTGTTGTGCCAAAAAATAGGATTTTGGTTAGACTCATTAGTAGCAATACTCAAACAAATCGGTTGATACATTCGCGTAATTAACCGTTTCACACTCAGTGAACTAGATTTATTGTCATAACCCCCACTTTCCAATGAAATCGTTGAGCTATTTAAACCATGATCATGAGCAAGTGCATAAATATACTCCCGAAAAAGAAGCGGGTATAGCAAGTCGTGTTGTTGAGATCTATCTAGTTCGAAATAGACTTGAAATTCCTTCATTTGAAATTCGATTAAAAACAAAAGAACAAAGGTAAGGAAGTTAGTGGGCGATCAAACGATACATAGTGCGATATCGCGAAAACAAAGTATTGTAGTAAAAAAATAAAGGTAGATACCTTGAAAACGGGTCAACTCATCAACGGATTCTCTATCCTCTCATTTGTAGTTAATTTAATTTATGTTTGTTATACTCTAACAAAGTGGTTAGAAACCCTTTATTTTTTCACTCCAATCGCTCTTTTGATTTGGAAAAAACAACTATCTTTCTTTATCAATATACTGCTTCTTCTACACATTTATCTACAACCCATAATAGGGATTCACAAATATTTAGGACTCATTAAATAAATCGATAATTCACTCATGGGAAACCCTATTCCCCGCGTTAGGAACTAATATCTTTTTAACGTTTAATTAGATCGGATAATAATTCAAATTAAGAAACGAAGCTCGTTACTTTTTGTTTCCCTCTAATTGGAACCCTAGGGCTCTATCCATTTATTCACTCAACCTAACTTTGAATTCAATTTCTTTTGTTCCGCGCCAGGAATTCAAACTTGGTTTTGTATCAATTGAAAAAGAATAAAAGATTCTCATAATTATCCATCGATACGACATGCTGTTTTTTCCATTCATTCCTTTCAGGATCAGTCGTAGTCTTACAAACTCTTTCGAAGATTTGGACGAATCTTTGCTTCATAGAAATGTGTAAAAGATGCTAGCCGTACTTAAAAGCCGAGTACTCTACCATTGAGTTAGCAACCCAAAGAATTCGAATGGGTAGATAGAATCGGAATAAAAAGAAATAAACGAAATTTAATTTCACAACGGAATCACAATATTAAACTAGCAAGAACTCAAAAAAAAAAATTCAAATTGATTCTGAACATAAAAATAAAAAACCTATAGGACGGAGATAAATGAGTCCGTTTCTCCACGATCAAATTATATTTGTTCAATACACTATTGTCAACATGACATTGAATATCAAGATTGCAACAATACAAAAAAAAAGAAATAAACTGACGAAAACAAAAAGAGTGAATTGTTTATTTATTAAATTCAAAATTAAAGTAAAATAAAAATAACAAATATAATTTTATATTTTAATAAAAAGGTATAATAAATATCGAAATTAATAAATTAATAAAGAATATCTAAAGAATTAGATAAATAAAAACTTTAGGAATACCTTTTTCAATAAATACTTGAAAAACCCGAAAAGAAAGAGGTATGAATAGAACAAAAAGGGGGGGGTAGTAAAACAGTAAAGAAAAAATTCTACAAAACTATATAAGACTCCGCCACACCCTCTTTTTTTTTGTTATACTCCTTAATAGAATTTCATTTTATTAAGACTAAGTTCTGTAAAAACCCCCGCTTTCTTTGAAATATCATGAACGGTTCCTGTAGGTTGGGCGCCCTTGTCAAGGAAATATAGAATAGCAGGAACATTTAAATGGGTTTGATTATTTATCGGATCATAAAAACCCACTTTCCGAAGATCTCTTCCTTCTCTTCGGGATCTACCATCAATTGCAACGATTCGATAAACGGCTCATTGGGATAGATATAGATGAAGAATATCCCCCCTAGAAACGTATAAGAAGTTTTCTCCTCGTACGGCTCGAGAAAAAAAAATGGTTATAAGTGATAGTTATGTCTATGTATAAAATTAGAATTGAAAATAACTCTATAAAATAATCAAATCAATTAGAGATTTAAGTTTTTCTTTTATTTTCTAAAAAAGAAAAAAAAAAAAGCATCCGTACTCTCATACCTCAAGTTGGATAAGTTTCAAAACCCAAACGAAAATACTTAGGCATTTCATTTCCTTTTTTGAGCGGTCTCAAACCACTTTCCTTTTTTGTTTGTCTCGTTTCGCGAATCGTTCCTTTCATTTCATTCTGATCGAATTGTTGAGACAATTGAAAATGGTATTTCCTTGTTCCAGGATCCTTTATCTTTTCTTTAAATCATTGGGTTTAGACATTACTTCGGTGATCTTTAAATTTTTTTTTAGATTTCCATTTTGAAAAAAAAAAAGACAGCAACACACCCCTTTTTATTTCTTTCTATCAAAGAATCATACGAACAATTGATTCCTACGGGATACACTTTTGATGGAAAGAGTTTTCCCAATTCCAACAAAAATTCCCCTTTATTTTTTTTGTTTTGGATTTTTTAATTGTTCGAATCAGATCCTTTCGATTTCTATATCAAAATTTACTTACGAAGTTTTTTCCAACTTATTGATTGGTATTAACCCTAGATCCTTGCCCATGAGAAATGAAGAAATCCTTTTACTCGAGCTCCATCCTGTCCTAGTTACATTACCACCCATCAAAGGATGAGGATTCGAATAGAACAGAAGAAAGAATGTCGAGCCAAGAGCCCATTCATAGAAAATAAAAATGGTGGATGCAAATCCACAGCGGATCATGTCCTTCAAGTCGCACGTTGCTTTCTACCACATCGTTTCAAACGAAGTTTTACCATAACATTTCTCTAGTTTGGAACTGGTATGTAATTGATTCCATTATGGAATCATGAATAGTCATTGCTTAAGTCTATACACAGTCTTTTTCCTTGTAGATAGAGGGAATATTTAGGTTGTTAGTCTTTCATCCGGAATCTCGAAATGAAAGATCAAATCAGAATAAAAAAAGGCTATTTCCGTATCGATCAGATTAGACTGAACAATTTTCGTTGGAAGTAATTATGTATATTGTATGTTAATTATTTAACAGTAAAGTAAGGGCCCATAAATCTTAAAAAAAGCGAAAGAAGATTATCATTATCTCTGAAATCGAAGGATAGCAATCCATGCGTATAAGCCTTTCCTAAAACTTGGAGTCGTTTTTTGTCTGGACTTCCGATTCAATAACCGTTCCCAAAATTGAAAATAATGTAAAATGTAAATAGACTGTATGAATCACCCCCGTCTCAATTGTTATTCCCGAGATTTACAATTATTAATTTAGTCATTAAATAAAGCTCAAGACAAAATACCTTAATTTTTTAGGGTAAGGTTAAAGAAAATCTATTCCTTGTGGAACAGGATTATTGGTTACTGAGATTTGGACCGACACGGATATTCCAATCGGTATCTTTCAGTGCTCCCTAACTCTTATCTACCCCCACCCCGAACTCTTTCTGAGGGATGCTGAATCCTAAAAAAAAAGATCTTATTTTATGGGATGCTAGACTTTTTTTTATAGATATAAAGACAAAAAGGCCCAGATTAAGTCATTGGTTCCTTCTAATTTTTTAGATTCTGTCCGGCCTGGGACGGAAGGATTCGAACCTCCGAATACCGGGACCAAAACCCGTTGCCTTACCACTTGGCGACGCCCCATTTCAATTTCGATTGGTACTAATAAACAGTATTATTGGTATTGGTTATTTGTCAATTCCAGTCCAAGCCTTAAAATTCGATTATTGTTTTAGTTTAGGGTTGTGACACGTGGAAGTGTAAAACAAAACTTTTAATTTATTGATCATTACATAGAATTCAATTAAGATATTGTATGAAAGTATGATTTCTTCAATTCTGACACGAGAATAGAAGGATTTTGGTTTTGATTGGTTCAGTTCCAAGAAGTATTTTTATTGTCTACCTTACTTTCTTTTCTTCCTTTTTATCTTATATCAATAAGATATTAATAACTCAATCAAAATCAAATTCTCTCCAAAAAAAAGGTTTGTTATGTTTAATATCTTTCGTTTAATGTATATCTGTCTTAATTCCGCCCTTTATTCGAGTAGTTTTTTATTCGCCAAATTGCCTGAGGCCTACGCTTTTTTGAATCCAATTGTAGATGTTATGCCGGTAATACCTGTTCTATTTTTTCTCTTAGCCTTTGTTTGGCAAGCTGCTGTAAGTTTTCGATGAAACCTTTAATATTGGGCTAGAAATTTTCATGATTTATCCGGGTTAGAAAAAAAATTATAACAATTGAGAAGATCAGATGAGTCTTACAATATGAGCGAAATCTCACCTCAATTTAAACAGTGAAATTCTTGGGGGGCCGCGATCTATTTTGACCCCTCCTTTTGTTATTTGTTGATTATAACCCCTTTTCACTGAAACCATATTAGAACCAACCACAATGTTGAATTCGAATTGGGTTAATTTCTGAAAACTCTTTTCTATTTATAGAATCGAAATTCTAAAAAAAGCTTCATTTCTTGATGTCAAAATCGGATATGTCATATCAAAATATAGAATCCATTTTTTTTCCTTTTACCCCAAAAAATTATTTGGAGATTGTATAATGCTTACTCTCAAACTCTTTGTTTACACCGTAGTGATATTCTTTGTTTCTCTCTTCATCTTCGGATTCCTGTCTAATGATCCAGGGCGTAATCCCGGACGCGAAGAATAAAAAAAAAGAAGGGGTTGCTTGCTTTAGTCGTATAAATGTTCTTAGGGTTTTCTCAATTCCACATCTGTTACTATCTGTTAAGGAAAAGTGTTCACTAAAAAAGATACGAAGCGATCGACCGAAACGGAAAGAGAGGGATTCGAACCCTCGGTACGAATAACTCGTACACCGGATTAGCAATCCGACGCTTTAATCCACTCAGCCATCTCTCCTAATTGAAAAAATAAAATAATTACTATGTTACATTACAAAAAAAAAAATGCTTGAAAAAAGCTGCCTTTACTTTATTTTATATCTTTACTTTCTAGATTCTCTATATTCTAGAGAATCTAGAAAGTAATTTGATTATATAGCTCATAGAAAATATAGCTTATCGAATATTTTTTTTGTCTTGTGTATTCTATTTCTATCATTTCTAGAAAATTCAAAGACGGAGAGCATTCGAAAGAGATAAAATAGAAAAAACTAAATAAAAGAATATCTCTTTAATTTCGTTCAACGGGGCCCTTTTTATTTCTACTTCGACGGCCTGGCCTGGTCAATATCCAGCCAGGCACTTTTTTTGTTCTAATGAAACATACCGCCAACCGTAGAAAAAATGCGAACCATAACATAAATCAAAATTTCTTATTTGGATTTGATTTGAAAACCCAAAAATGAAATAAAAAATGAAATACTTGTTATTTGATTCAAAGAACACGAAAAAGAAGTACTATTTCCATTCCTATGATGATAGAGAATTAGAATCAAAGTGTCATTTCTTATTATTCTTTCATTTTTTTTTTATTTCCATTTCTTTGACTTTTACTGGAAAAAATACTGAAAAAAAAAAAAAAGGAAAAAAGAACTAGGGATTTCTTCACAATCCACTTCTTTTTGTGTTATGACTTAAGTTGTTTTGTTGAACCATATCTGTCAAAATTCGTCCAATAAAAGAGTTTTTTTATGAATTTTTCAATTTAGTTATTTAACCGAAAACCCCCCCTTTCCTAATTGCATTAGGACTCCTGACAAAGACGTCAACGTTCCAATTTCGAATTTCCATTTCATGATTATTTTGAATTTCTGTTCTATCTTGATTCCATCGGATTCTCTTGTTCGACAAAAAGACCTTTTTATACAATAATCCCATTGTAGCGGGTATAGTTTAGTGGTAAAAGTGTGATTCGTTCAAGGAATCCCCTTAATAGTTAAGGGGTCCTTCATTTTCATTGATATTCCAATCAAAAACTTTATTTCTTAAAAGGATTAAAGTTGAATCCTTTCACTCTAAAATGAAAATAAAAGGATTCGGGGAAAAATATCCGTTCTCGTGATTTGTATCCAAGGGTCAATTCGAAATTGAAATTTTGGATTATTAAATTGC